GGTTTTTGATAGTAGAATACATGAAATCCTAATACTATTTATCAAAATAGAAAAATAAAGCAAGGAAGCCTTCTTTATGTTCTTATTCTTCGCGCCCAGGATTACGTCCTGGATCATTAGATAGGAATCCGAAGATGAAGAGAGAAACAAAGAATATTACTACGGTGTAAACAAAGAGTTTAAGAGTAAGCATTACACAATCTCCAAGATCTTAAAAAAAAAAAGAGAATAGATTTTCTGTTTTTATACGACATAGTTTGATTTTGACACCAAGAAATGAAAATTAAAAAATGAAAATGAAGCGGTTTCTAGTATTTATAGAAATGGACTAGAATCTTTAGAAATAGAAAAGCGTTTTCAAAAATGGATTTGTAATAAGAGTTGAGTCTTTCATTACCATTACAAAAAATTTTTTCATACCAACAATTCGATATTTTGATGAATGGTAAGTCGGTTCTTTTGGTGAAAAAAGGACCAGAATAAAGAAAAAGGGCGATCAAAATTTATTCCGGCTATCCAAGAATTTCAATGTTTGAATTGAGGGTTCGTTTATATTGTAAGACTTATTTGATCTTTTCAATTGTTAGAATTTTTCTAGGCAAGTATTAAGGATCTTATCGAAAACTTACAGCAGCTTGCCAAACAAAGGCTAAGAGCAAAAAGAGAACCGGTATTACTGGCATAACGTCCACGATTGGATTTAAAAAAGCATAAGCCTCGGGTAATTTCGCGAATAAAAAACTATTCGAAAAAAGGGCAGAATTAAAACAGATACAGATAAAATTAAAGGTATTAATCATAACAAAATTTTGGTCTTGGAGATAATTTTGATTGAATTATTAAGATGTTTTTGATGTAAGGAAAACAGGAAGAAAGGAAAATAAGGCAGATTAAAACAAACCTCTTGTGATTTGAACTCACCCAATCAAAAAACCTTCAATTCTTGCATCTTCAATTCTTACAAGAGAATCGAAGAAATCATAATTTCATACAATATCTTAATTGAATTATATGTAATGATCAATAAATTCGGTTTCATTCTATACTCATATGTGTGAAAATCTCGGCACTAATCACATAGATTCTTTATATCTTTGGTTGGAACAAACTGGACTTGACAAACATGGAATACCCATATTATTCTTTTTTTTTAGTAGTGTCAAATAGAAAGAATGGGGCGTGGCCGAGCGGTAAGGCAACGGGTTTTGGTCCCGGTGATCAAAGGTTCGAATCCTTTCGTCCCAGCAGAAGATTTTTTTTATATCTGAATAAAGATGTCATAATCCAAATTTCCCTTTAACTTGCTAAATCTTATTTTCTAATTTCTAAGAGTTACGGCGAGACTTTGAATTCTTTTTTTTTTTAATGATTAAATGACTGATTTAAGGACTTATTATCAGTATTTTTTTCTCTCTATATCTATTTCTTTTTTTTTTTTAGATTTTTATTTAGATATATCTTTAGATATATATATATAGAATTCTATATCTTATATATATATATATATTTTATAAAAGATTTTTTATAAATTCTATATCTATAAATTCTATATCTTAAAATTCTTATTATAAGTCTTATAAATTTGTTATAAGTCTTATAAATTTGATATTTTTTATTAATGTGCTATATCTTATATATGCTTTATATTCTATTTATCTGTTATCTGTTCATATATATTTATTCTATATTTATTCTATTTATATATTTATTCTATTTATATATTCCGCTTTAAAATAAAAAAAAAAAATTAAGATTAATACTAAAATAAAAAAATTAATATATAAATAGAATAAATATATAAATAGAAAATAATATTTAATATAAAAATAGAATAATATAAAAAAATAGAATAATATAAATAAATAGAATAATAGACTAATAAAAAATAGCCATATTTAAAAAATAGAAGTATAAAAAGATATAAGTATAAAAGTATAAAAATAAAATAGAAGCCATTAGATATTGTATTTAATAATATAAGATTGTATTTAATAATATAAGATTGTATTTAATAATATAAGTAAATATAAGCAAATTTTAAGTAAAAATAAAATATTCTATATAAATATTCTATATAAATATTCTATATAAATATTCTATATAAATATTCTATATAAATATTCTATATAAATATTCTATATAAATATTCTAAAAAAAAAAAGAAATAGAAAACAATAGAAAACAATAGAAAACAATAGAAAACAAGTAGATAATATATATATATTGCTTAGATATTGATATTAGTTGATTTGCATTCATACAATAAAATATTTCTTTTTTACTCATACTAAAATTTTTCTTCATAGACTTACATACGTAAGTCAAAAGTGTAGATTACTATGTACTGACCGAGGACCAGACGAACTAATGACTATTCAAGATTCCATAATTGAATCAATTACAGATCGGTTCAAAACTAGAGGCATGTTATGGTAAAACTTCGTTTGAAACGATGTGGTAGAAAGCAACGAGCCGTTTATCGAATCGTTGCAATTGATGTTCGATCCCGAAGAGAAGGAAGAGATTTTCGAAAAGTAGGTTTTTATGATCCGATAAATAACCAAACCTATTTAAATATTCCCGCGATTCTTGATTTCCTTGAAAAAGGGGCTCAACCTACAGGAACTGTTCATGATATTTCAAAGAAGGCAGGGGTTTTGACGTAACTTAGTCTTAATTAAACTGAAACAGAATTCAATTAATGAAATACAAAAAAGAAAGAGGGTGTGGATGACTTGTGTATAGCTTTATACAAATTTTTCTTTACTATATACTATTCTCTCCCTCTTCTTTCCTTTTTGTATTCTTTCTTTTTTTTAGTATTTATTTAATGTTCTAAATTAGATTAGATTCAACATTCACAATTATATTGACAACAGTGTATTGAACAAATATAATTCGATCGTAGATAAATCGATTTATTTATCCCTGTTCCATAGGCTTGGTTTTTTACTTAACTTCATTCAAATGAGGGGTTCTTTCTTTGAATTTTGAATTTCTTGTGATACAAGAAATTGTTTTTTGTGTGATACAAAAACCTTTTTTTTATTAAATATCTTAATTTCTTATTAAATATCTTAATTTTTTTTTATTTTGATCTGATCTTATCATTTAATATTCAGAATCGACTAGACATTTTTATAAAAAGAAATTCTTGCTAATTGAATGTTTTTATTTTATTTTATTGCGTCATGAAATTTCAATTTTTTATTCCGATTGTATCGACACATTCGAATTTTTTTGGGGTTGCTAACTCAATGGTAGAGTACTCGGCTTTTAAGTGCGACTAGCCTCTTTTACACATTTGTACGAAGAACGGGATTCGTCCATACCATCGGTAGAGTTTGTAAGACCACGACTGATCCTGAAAGGACTGGATGGAAAAAACAGCATGTCGTATCAACGGAGAATTCTAAGAATATATTCGAGGAATGTATATATATATATATTATGGATCGGTACAAATTCGTCTTTGAATTTTTTTGTGCAGAACAAAAAATGAATTGAATTCAAAGTTGGGTCAAGTTAATAAATGGATAGAGCTCTATGACTCCAAATTATAGTTATAGGGAAACAAAAAGCAACGAGCTTCTGTTCTTAATTTGAATGATTACCCGATCTAATTTAATGTTAAAAAAAAATTAGCTCCTGGTACGGTAAAAGTTTTTCTCCTGAGTGGATTATTTATTTTTTATGAGTCCTAACTATTTGTGATTCCCTATTCTGTATAGGTTAGACGTGAATGTGTAGAAGAAGCAGTATATTGATACGGAAAAGATAGTTTTTTTCCAAAATCAAAAGAGCGATTGGGTTGAAAAAATAAAGGATTTCTAACCATTTTGTTAGCCTATACCGAAATCAATTAGGTGGCAAAAGAGGGGATAGAGAATCCGTTGATGAATTTATCTGTCCTGAGGTATCTATTCTTTTGTTACTAGAATACCTTGTTTTGACTGTATCGCACTATGTATCATTTTATAATCGAAAGGATCCCCTATCTTTGGTTCTAATCAAATTAGAAATGGAGGAACTTAAAGTCTATTTAGAACTCAATAGATCTAGACAACATAACTTCCTATACCCACTTCTTTTTCAGGAGTATATTTATGCACTTTCTCATGATCATGGTTTTAATAGTAATAGATCACTTTTTTTGGAAAATGCGGGTTCGGACAATAAATTCAGTTTACTGATTGTAAAACGTTTGATTACTCGAATGTATCAACAGAATCATTTTATTAGTTTTTCTAATGATTCTAATCAAAATCCCTTTTTTGGGCACAATAAGAATTTGTATTCTCAAATGATATCGGCCGGATTTGCAATCATTGTGGAAATTCCATTTTCCCTACAATTAGGATCTTATTTACAAGGGAAAGAAAGAGTAAAATCTCATAATTTCCAATCAATTCATTCAATATTTCCTTTTTTAGAGGACAAATTCTCACATTTAAATTATGTGTTAGATGTACTAATACCTCATCCCATCCATCTGGAAATCTTGATTCAAGTCCTTCGCTACTGGGTAAAGGAGTCCTCTTCTTTGCATTTATTACGATTCCTTCTCTACAAGTATTGCAATTTTAAGAGTCCAAAGAAATCCCTTTTTATTTTGAATCCAAGATTTTTCTTATTCCTATATAATTCTTATGTATGTGAATACGAATCCATTTTCCTTTTTCTCCGTAACCAATCCTCTCATTTACGATCAACTGCTTCTGGAGTCTTTCTTGAACGAATCCATTTCTATCGAAAAATAGAACATCTCGTAGAAGTTTTTGCTAATGATTTTCAGACTAACTTATGTTTGTTCAAGGACCCTTTCATACATTTTGTTAGATATCAAAGAAAATCAATTCTGTCTTCCAAGGATACGCCTCTTCTGATGAATAAGTGGAAATTTTACTTTGTCCATTTATGGCAATATTATTTTTACATGTGGTCTCAATCAGGAAGGATACGGATCCGGATAAACCAATTATCAAAAAATTCTCTCGATT